TTATAAGTATTTATTCAAAAAAAAATTATTAAAACATATACTTATATATTCCTTATTTAAGTATATACTCACTTAGGTATAATTACTATATATAAAATATAATATATATATATATTATATAAATATAATTATTATATATGAATATATATGAATTATAAAATATCTTTAATAAGAATATAAGGTTAAAATAAAAAAATAAAAATAGTAATATAAAATATAAAGCAATAAATAAAAATAACAGGTACAAATATTAAATCGAGGTACCCACTCAATGATAACTCTCAACAGCTTTCCCTCTATTTTTGTGCCTTTAGTGGGCTTAGTATTTCCGGCAATTGCAATGGTTTCTTTATTTCTTCATGTTCAAAAAAACAAAATCTTTTAGATACTATAGGGACAACTCTGTATCCATTTTTTTTTCAAGACTTACTTTGATCATAACACCCCTATCTATTTAGTAGAATATGGTATAACATCTGGCTTCTTTCGAGCATAAACTCTTATGTATGTGTGTAAACATGATATATGGGTAAATTAATTATAACAATTTCAAATGGATCGGTAGCGGGGAGAGTTTCGGAAATGTAAAGTGAATATATCTATATGTGGATATCTATAGGAAATCATACGAAAGAGATGTTATTATTTTAGTTTGGATCTAAGTAATTCGATGAATTTTTCTAAAATAAAAGTTTCACATCTATAGTAGTGCTGGTTGATGAGAGTTACTTCGGAAACAAAAAAAAGTAAACTAAAATTTCTTTTTGTTATTCTTCCAATTCCAATAAAATGCAACTAGGTCTAGTGAGAGTATGAGTTGGCGATCAGAACGTATATGGATAGAACTTATAGCGGGATCTCGAAAAATAAGTAATTTCGGTTGGGCCCTCATTCTTTTTTTAGGTTCATTAGGGTTTGTATTGGTTGGAACCTCCAGTTATTTTGGTAGGAATTTTATATCTTTGTTTCCTTCTCAGCAAATAAATTTTTTTCCACAGGGGATCGTGATGTCTTTCTATGGGATCGCGGGTCTCTTTATTAGCTCCTACTTGTGGTGCACAATTTCGTGGAATGTAGGTAGTGGTTATGATCGATTTGATATAAAAGAGGGCATAGTGTGTATTTTTCGTTGGGGATTTCCTGGAAAAAACCGTCGCATATTCCTGCGATTCCTTATGAAAGATATTCAGTCTATCAGAATAGAAAATAAAGAGGGTCTTTTTGCTCGTCGGGTTCTTTATATGGAAATCAGAGGCCAGGGGGCCATTCCCTTGACACGTACTGATGAGAATTTGACTCCACGAGAAATTGAGCAAAAAGCTGCTGAATTGGCCTATTTCTTGCGCGTACCAATTGAAGTATTTTGAAAAAAGGAACTGAAAAATGAATACTTTGCAAAAGGGAAAAAACTCAAGAACTCTCTTTTTTTCTATACCATAACTTAACGGAAGTTTGTTCTGAATGCCTGCCTATTCAAGCCAAAGTAAACGTATATGAAGCAACTCTAAAACGAAATTTTGTGTGTCCATCATTTTTTTTTTTCAAATATTTGACATTTTTTTTAATAAAACGGGAGTTCTTTCGTTTCGAAATCCAACTAATATTACTTTGAAGCGAACTCTTTCTTATTCTATTTCTGTATTTTTTCTAGATTCAAGGACTAACCTAACCACTCTACTGCATCACAAATAAAAATTTCGAAATAGATTAATGGGCTCGATGGCTTGGGTTGGGATATAACTTATGCTTGATACAAATATTAGTATCATATAGAGTCGACGCATGGGGTGAGTTCATTAAAACTTCAAAAATTCACAGACGAAAAAATGGCAAAAAAGAAAGTATTTATTTCCCTTCTATATCTTGCATTTATAGTATTTTTGCCTTGGTGGATCTCTCTCTCATTTAAAAAAAGTCTGGAATCTTGGATTACTAATTGGTGGAATATTAGGCAATCCGAAATTTTTTTGAATGATATTCAAGAAAAGAGTATTCTAAAAAAATTCATAGACTTAGAGGAACTCCTTCGTTTGGAGGAAATGATAAAGGAATACCCAGAAACGCATTTACAAAAGCTTCGCGTCGAAATCTACAAAGAAACGACCCAATTGATCAAGATGCACAATGAGGATCGTATCCATACAATTTTACATTTCTCGACAAATATAATCTGTTTCGTTATTCTAAGTGGTTATTCTATTATAGGTAATGAAGAACTTGTTATTCTTAACTCTTGGGTTCAAGAATTCCTATATAACTTAAGCGACACAATAAAGGCTTTTTCTATTCTTTTATTAACTGATTTATGTATAGGATTCCATTCGCCCCACGGTTGGGAATTAATGATTGGCTCTGTCTACAAAGATTTTGGATTTGCTCATAATGATCAAATTATATCCGGTCTTGTTTCTACTTTTCCAGTCATTTTAGATACAATTTTTAAATATTGGATCTTTCGTTATTTAAATCGTGTATCTCCTTCACTTGTAGTGATTTATCATTCAATGAATGACTGAAAAATGATCGAACGGCCCAATTATAATATTTGTTTGTTACTTTGTACATAAGCAAAACATTGAAAATTGTACCTATTATTTCTACCCAGTAAAGGGATTTCTCCAATATTTCAGAAAAATTATTTCAGTAAATATCAAAATTATAGGTAGGCAACTCTATTGGCGACCTACCTACTTTTATTGTATAAATTTTCGGGATCAATGATTGGACCATGCAAACTAAAAAAACCTTTTCGTCGATAAAGAAAGAGATTACTCGATCCATTTCCCTATCGCTCATCATATATATAATAACTCAGGCACCCGTTTCAAATGCCTATCCCATTTTTGCACAGCAGGGTTATGAAAATCCACGAGAAGCAACCGGCCGTATTGTATGTGCCAATTGCCATTTAGCTAATAAACCCGTGGATATCGAGGTTCCACAAGCGGTACTTCCGGATACTGTATTTGAAGCAGTTGTTCGAATTCCCTATGATCTGCAAGTGAAACAAGTTCTTGCTAATGGTAAAAAAGGAGCTTTGAATGTGGGGGCTGTTCTTATTTTACCCGAGGGGTTTGAACTAGCCCCGCCCGATCGTATTTCACCCGAGATTAAAGAAAAGATAGGAAATCTGTCTTTTCAAAGTTACCGCCCTACTAAAAAAAATATTCTTGTGATAGGTCCTGTTCCTGGTCAGAAATATAGTGAAATCACCTTTCCTATTCTTTCCCCGGATCCTGCCACTAAGAAAGATGCTCACTTCTTAAAATATCCCATATATGTAGGCGGGAACAGAGGAAGGGGTCAGATTTATCCCGACGGGAGCAAGAGTAACAATAATGTTTATAATGCTACAGCAGCGGGTATAGTAAACAAAATTATACGAAAAGAAAAAGGGGGGTATGAAATAACCATAGTTGAGGCATCGGATGGGCGTCAAGTGGTTGATATTATCCCTCCAGGGCCGGAACTTCTTGTTTCTGAAGGCGAATCCATCAAACTTGATCAACCATTAACGAGTAATCCTAATGTGGGCGGATTTGGTCAGGGGGATGCCGAAGTAGTACTTCAAGATCCATCACGTGTCCAAGGCCTTTTGCTCTTCTTGGCATCCGTTATTTTGGCACAAATCTTTTTGGTTCTTAAAAAGAAACAGTTTGAGAAGGTTCAATTGTCCGAAATGAATTTCTAGATCCGCGGATTTTTCAACATCAAATTATATATAAAAAGAAATAAACTTTTGTTGCCAATTATATTATGTAATTGTGTATGATCAAAAAAATTTTGTTTGTTTCTTTTTTCAGGTTTCGGGAATTACTTACTTATACTGGTCGTGATGTGTATATTGTGAAAAAGACTATATTAATTTGACTTATCTTTTATTTGTTTTTTCGATCCAAATCGAAGTGATATAGAATGAATCCTTAGTTTTCTATTTGAATAGAATCAAAACAAAAGATAAATAACCGGAGAATATAAACCAAAGCCTAAATGAAAGGAACAAAGGGTTTAGGGAGGGGGTTGTGCATCGCCTAGTCTTTGACAAAAGGGATTTTACACAACCCTTTCTTGTGTCGAATTAAATAGGATTGTTGATCTTATTCGTCAACAACTCCTATTCTTAGATTCCATTTTTGGCGGGGTTTATCATAATCTTTTTTTCTATTTATCATGTTAAGTAGTGGACAAACAAAAATATAGGCAAATTTATTGAACAAATAGAACTTCTTCAATTTCAATGAACTTTTTAAATAGAAAAAAAAAGGAAACTTTGATTAGATTAAATATTAGATTAAGATTAAATAAAGTGAGGTTCTATTTTATTAGTTTAGTATAGATATTTTATTACTATAGAAAGGGTTTCAGGATATCTAATCGATAGAAATCTATACTATCTATATATAGAATTATATAGAATTGGGAGTCATCCAAAAAACGGAACTTGAGTGATTCCTTCTTTGTTTTAATTTTTAAAATATTCAGAGATACTTTTGAGTAAAAGATGTTCTGAATCAATTAATTAAGTGCATTTTTCAAAACATCAATCAAATGTGTATTTTTTTGAACCACTTATAAAAAAAATATTATAATTATTTATGATTATTTTATGATTATTAAGAACTCAACGGGACCTATCCCCTCTTTCCTTGTCTGATTCGAGGGGGATCCCGTTGAGTTCTTATGTTTTGATATCTATAAACAAGTTCATACGGTTATTACAGAGATGAACCTAATCCAGAATATGAACCATAAAAGAAAATACCAAGTAAACCAATTACAACAATACCGGCTACAGTACCTATTATCCAAAGAGGAATCCTTCCAGTAGTATCGGCCATTTGCCCGACTTTCCTCCACATTTTTCAAGTGGTCATGCTAGAGACATAAACAGCCATAGATAATTATGAGATGATATCTTTCCGAATGGGATAAGAGAATTCCCACTATAAAATAGTAAATATTAATAGTATATTAATACTATATATTTTTAGTATATATTC